AAGAAAAGGAGAAAAGCGAAGAAAAGGAGAAAAGCGAAGAAAAGGCACCGAAAAGCAAAGAACAGGAGAAAAGGGAAGAAGAGGCACGTCTACGCGAAGAAGCACGTCTACGCGAAGAAGCACGTCGACGCGAAGAAGCACGTCTAAGCGAAGAAAGGGCACTTCTTCAATTGGGTGAATTTCGTGAAAAAGTCTACAATGTAATTAAATCTCGTAAATCTAGTGGAAGAAAAAAGAATGCAATGCAATCTCGTGGAAGAAAAAAGAATGCAATGCAATCTCGTCGAAGAAAAAAAAATGGAACTACAAAATCTCGTGAAAGAATCGACGATGGAACTACAAAATCTCGTGAAAGAATCGACGATGGAACTACAAAATCTCGTCGAAGAAAAAAAAATGGAACTACAAAATCTCGTGAAAGAATCGACGATGAACCTACAGAATCTCAACTTAAGCAAATCCTTGCTCTAAATCAAATTCATGAGACCCTTTTGCCAGGTTTCATTTTCGAGTCCCCAAAATTTGAAGAGAGAATGTTCGCGATACTAAAAAGTAAAACACTAAAACTAAGAGCAGAAGGAAAATTATATTATAATCCTTTGGCAAAATTTTTTTCTAAGCCTTGGGAAAAAGGGGGGGGAAGCATTGATTGGAACCAGCGAAAACTAAAAAAGCTAAAGCAACTAAGGACTTATAAAGTGGGAGAACGTGTGGGACGAGCGCACATCGGTCAACGCGTCCCTCGCTGGTCATACGTATTACTCCGCGAGGTCGCATACGACCTGGGCGAACCCTTTGTGACCAAGCGGGGAGATGATGAGTGCTTTGATATTATATCAGCACAATACAAATATGAAATTATTTTGAATCAGGATACTCAAAATTTACTTATCAAAAATCTTTCTAAAGATAGTAATAAGATTGATCCGGAGATTGCTAAAGAGATTAATGAGAAGGTTAAGAAGGATTTGATCAAGAGTGGGGGAGACCCTTATAGTATTGACTTTGAGAAAAGCCTTGCTCATGTTCACGTTGGCAGCCTCATCACCAATATCGAGTGGAAAACCGAGAATAAGGACGTGTGGAGGACCTCCTTGAGAGCGGTGCGCGACCAATTTTGGCATCAGGATGACATCAAAGGTGTTGCGAGCGTCCTAAGGCGTAAAAACGGAGTTGTTGTAAGACAGATTGAAATGTTTCCGCATTCCCCTCTTTTTTTGGGCTTCTTAAAAAGTACACTGTCTAGTTCTTTTAGGGTAGTGAAACCCCTTGTTTTGAAAATGCAAAATTTGATGCATAGGTTTGGAATCAAAAAAGGGGACCTTTTCACTCTTAAGGGACCTAAGAAAGAACAGACAAAAACAAAAAGGAAGACAAAAAGGAAGACAAAACGGAAGACAAAAAGGAAGACAAAAGGGAAGACAAAAAGGAAGACAAAAAGGAAGATAGACGAAAAAAAAAGCAAAGCATTGAAAGAACGGAAAAAATTGAAAAGAATCAAAAAAGAGAAAATCGAACTAGACCCCGAAGAAGAGCTGTTCCGGATGGATGGAATAGATGCATGGAATGAGCTTTATTATGGGCTAGGAGTAAGAGGTATCGTATTAATTTTTAACTCCTATTTTAGAAGATATATTGCATTGCCTTTAGCGATAATAGCTAAAAATATTGGTCGTATCTTATTTTTGCAGCAGCCCGAGTGGGCTGAGGATAGAAAGGACTGGGAAAACGAGACTCATCTTTTATGCAACGATGACGGTTTTGCTATAGGCGTCATATCCATCAGCAACTTTCCGGAGGAGTGGTGGGAATACGGTCTTCAGGTCAAAGTTTTATGGCCTTTAGAGTTGAAACCTTGGCACACAGCGGATGATAGACAAAGGATAACCAACGATTATGCTTTTATAAGGTCTTTCTGGGGACTAGCTGACTATCCTTGGGGTGGTGCCCGACCCAACCGTTCCTTTTCCATTTTTTGGGGGCCCATTTTTAACGAACTAGGCAAAAAAAGTCAAAGATTAGCAGCAGAAAAATTGGAAGGGAGCGCCTTTCGACTTATAAGAAGCGTTTTCAACCAAAAAATAAAGCAAAATTTTGTTAGAGTTCTAGGAAACCCAAAAGAAAGCATAAAACGGCTTAAAGAAAGCATAAAACGGCTTAAAGAAAGGGTTCTAGTTCTAAAAAGCACAATTTTGAAAATAATAAAAAAAAATACAAGATTGAAAGGGATAGGAGTAGATGAATCGAGTGAAACTCAAAAAGAAAAAGATTCTATAATCAGCAATGAGATAATTCATGAATCATTTAGTCAAATTCGATCTACAGCTTCTACAAATTCAGAAGAAAAAATACAAAATCTGATTAATAGAACAAGCACAATCAAAAATCAAATAGAAAGAATTACAAAAGAAAAAAAAAAAGTAACTCCAGGACTAAATAATAGTCCTAACAACAAAAAGCAAAATAATAATGTAGAATCACCAAAAAATATTTGGAAAATTGTAAAAAGAAGAAATGTTCGATTAATAAGTAAATGGAATTATTTTCAAAAAATTTTCATTGAAAAAATATACAAAATATACCTAGATATCTTTCTATGTATCATTAAGATTCCTAGAATCAATTTAACAAAAAAATTTTTTGAGAAAGACATTTCCAATACTGAAACAAATCAAAAAAGAATTACCTTTAGTTCGACTATAAAAAATATAAATAAGCGGAAGTCACAGATTGTTCCGAAATTTGCTTCCTTGCCAAATTTATCTTCCCTGTCACAAGCATATGTATTTTACAAATTATCACAAACCCTAGTTAGTGATAAGTTAAGATCTGTTCTTCAATATCGCGGAACGTCTTTTTTTCTTAAGACTGCAATAAAGGATTCTTTTGAAAGACAGGGAATATTTCATTCCGAATTAAAGCATAAGAAACTTCGAAATTTTGGAACGAATCCATGGAAAAACTGGTTAAGAGGTCAGTCTCAATACAATTTATCTAAGGTTCATTGGGAGCGAGTAGGCGCACAAACCTGGCGAAATAAAGTCAACCGACGCCATACGCCTCAAAATAACGATTTAAATAAAGGAGATTCATATGAAAAAGACCCATTACTTCATTCCAAAAACCAAGATGATTCTGAAGTATATTCATTAGTAAGAAATCAAAAAACTAAGTTTAAGAAAAACTATAAATATGATCTTTTAGCATATAAATACATTTCTTCTGAAACTAAGAAGGACTCCTCTATTTCTAAATTGCCATTACAAGTAAATAAGAGCCAAGAGATCGACTTATTTGATATACCAGAGGAGATTGTTTTCAAGACTTATTTCAAGGATTGTATACTAGACAAGAAGTTTCTAGACAAGCTTTATCGAGACAATACTTATCTACACAATTATCTAGACAATACTTATGTAGACAAGGATTATCACAAGGATTATCTAGACAAGAGTTTTCTAGACAAGGTTTATTTCAAGGATTCTCTAGACCAGCTTTATCTAGAAAAGGATTATTACAAGGATTATCTAGACGAGGTTTATCTAGACAAGAATTCTCTAGACAATTATCTAGACAAGGTTTATATGTCTCTGAAAAAAATGCGAAAGAAAAAACCTGAAAGAAAATATATGGACTTTGATTGGAAGTTTTTCGAAAAATATCTAGTCAATTTGGAGGCTGGGAAAAAGATCGACCCTAACCATAATACAAATACTAAGATTGAGACTAAGAATTCTAAAATAATTGAGACTAAGAATTCTAAAATAATTGAGAATGAAAATTCTAAAATAATTGAGAATGAGAATTCTGAAATAATTGAGAATGAGAATTCTGAAATAATTGAGAATGAGAATTCTGAAATAATTGAGAATGAGAATAGAGGTCTTATTTATGATATCGTTCCAAAAATGCTCTTGGATCCAGAAATCGAAAAGGATCCAGAACTCAAAGAAGATCCAGAACTCAAAGAAAATCCAGAAATCAAAGAAGACAAAAAAAGCTTTTTTAATTGGATGGGAATGAATGAAGAAATCTTAAAGGCACCCAGAGCGAATTCGAATGAGGAAGATTCGAATCAGGAAGATTGGTTCTTCCCAGAATTTCTGCTACGTAAGAGGACATATCAAATGAACCCGTGGCTTAGACCTATGAAGTTACTTCTTTTAAATTTCAAAGGAAAAGAAGAAGAAGAAGAAGAAGAAGAAGAAGAAGAAGAAGAAGAAGAAGTTAGTCAAGGAAAAGCAAATGTTAGTCAAGGAAAAGCAAATGTTAGTCAAGGAAAAGCAAATGTTAGTCAAGGAAAAGCAACTAAAGGAAAAGCAAATGTTAGTCAAGGAAAAGCAACTAAAGGAAAAGCAAATGTTAGTCAAGGAAAAGCAACTAAAGGAAAAGCAACTAAAGGAAAAGCAACTAAAGGAAAAGCAACTAAAGGAAAAGCAACTAAAGGAAAAGCAAATGTTAGTCAAAACATCGAAGACATCGACATCGAAGACATCCAAGAAGTTATTAGAGAAGATTATGAAAAAGGGTTCAGTAAAAAAAAAACACAATACCGGAGTGACTCGCCGAGGCTAGTAGATTTCGTTGACCTTCAAGCGAAGTATTTGGGTTTTAGCATCCACACCGAGCGGCTAGTTGAGGAGGATATGCTCGAGCGGCTGAGCTTAATGCAGATGGTGGGTAACACAAAAGGGCGTTTACAAAGTAAACGAAGGCTTTTAGCCTATTTGAAAATGGGAGATCTGCCGCTAGACAGAATTGTCAGTCATTATTCGAAGGAGTCTACTCTGTTTAGCTGGGCGGAATTTGGTTTGATGAAGTTCCAACCCCTATTAACTTCGTCTATAAAAGATCTGGAAGAATTTCTTATGTATCAAGCCATAGGTATTTCATTAGTTCATAAGAGTAAGCAACAAACTAATCAAAGATACGGAAAACAAAAAGATGTTGATAAGGATCATTTTGATTTGCTTGTTCCTGAAATGATTTTATCGTCTAGA